AATAGAATTATTATTTTTATTTTTAGAGCGGTTATATTCAATTTAAATAGTTTTATTTATATTGATTGAGAAATTTTTAATATAAATATATTAAAAATTTCATTTCCTGTTTTAATTGACTATAAGGGTTGTTTATTTTCATTTATTGTTTTATTTATTTCTTTTAATGTAATAATATTTTCCGTTAATTATATAGAAGCAGATAAAAATAATAACTTATTTACTATTGTAGTTTTAATATTTATTATATCTATGAATTTATTAATTTATATTCCTCATATAGGATTTTTACTTTTAGGTTGAGACGGGTTAGGAATTATTTCATTTGTTTTGGTTATTTATTATTTAAATAATAAATCATTAAGTGCTGGTTTTATTACAGCTTTTACTAATCGTATCGGAGATATTTTATTATTAATATCTATTGGACTGACCCTATATATAGGTAATTGAATTATCACTGATATATGATATAAAAATATAATAGAGATTAAATTTCAAATTATTTTTATTTTATTAGCTAGAATAACGAAAAGAGCTCAACTACCATTCAGAAGTTGATTGCCAGCAGCAATAGCTGCTCCTACCCCAGTATCTGCTTTAGTACACTCATCTACATTAGTTACTGCAGGTGTATTTTTAGTATTACGATTTTACCAATTCTTATCTAAAAGTTATTATTTTTTTATAATTTTAATATTGATTTCTATTTTGACTTTATTTATAGCTGGTTTTAGTGCCTCTATAGAATGAGACATAAAAAAAATTATTGCCCTGTCTACGTTAAGTCAATTAGGTTTAATAATATTAATAATTTCAATAATATCTCCTCATATTTCTTTTATTCATATAGTTGTTCATGCTATATTTAAAGCATTATTGTTTATTTGTGCTGGTACTTTGATTATAAATTATATTCATAGTCAAGATTTACGATGAATAGGAAATATCAGATTAAAGTTACCTATATCATGTATTGGCATGATTGTATCTATTATAGCTATGTGTGGTATACCATTTATATCTTCATTCTATACAAAAGACCCTATGTTAGAATTTTCATTATTTTATATAAATTTTATAAATTTAATTTTACTTTCATATTTATCTATTGGGATCACCTCTTATTATAGTTTACGGTTCTTAATGTTATTAATTTGATCTATAAATTTATCTAACCCATTTATAAATTTTATTGAGAAAAAACATTCAGTAGCCTCTTTAATTTTAATATCTACAGTATCAATTACTATTAGTATTTTTCTAATATGACAATTTTTAATAAAGGATACAATTATTTGTTTAAGAATCAATTTATCTTTTTTGCCAATACTTATTATACTTACAGGGCTGATAATAAGATTTATTATAAATTATATTAATAAAAAAATCTCATACCGTATTCAAATTTTTAATAATAAAATATGATTTATTTATCCTTTAATAAGACAATATAATTTAAATTTTTTTTTAAATTATTCTAAGCTTTATTTAGACAATATTGATCAGTCCTTATTAGAAAATTATAGAGGGGAAGGCTTTATTATAAAGTTAAAAAATTTAAACTATTATTATTTTTATTTAAATTTTTCGCCAGTACTATTAATTTCATTTATATTATTTTTTATTATATTTTATTCTTTGATTTTTTATTTGGATAGATTAATTAAAATCATATTATTGAAGATAATATAATAACTATGTTTTCAAATGTTATGTAAGGTGTAATTGCACATTAAATTTTCTATTTAAAAGAGTGGTAACTACATCAGAATATAGTTAATTTATATAACATAAATTTTGGAGATTTAAGTATTAATTTGTTTTTAATTTTCTGTGTTAAATAGTTTATAAAAAATATTAATTTTGTAAATTAAAGAAGGGGTCTTTAACAAATGAAAAATTTACTTTTGTTTTTATTAAGAATATTTCCATTAATAATATTATTTAATGTTTTAGCACATAGTAAAAGCATACTATTAACATTATTAAGGTTAGAAATATTAATATTAAGAGTAATACTATTGTTTGCCATAAATAATTTTTTACTAGAGATATATAATTTATTATGTTTAATTATTCTACTTAGGGTAAGTGCTTGTGAAGCAAGCATAGGCCTATGTATTTTAGTTTCTATGATTCGTTCTACAGGAACAGATTTTATAATAAATTTAAGTATGTCAAAATGTTAATAATAACAATAACAGTGGTTAGCCTTTTAATAATAAATAAAAATAAATATAATTGAATAATGTTATTTAATTTTATAATTTTTATAATACTGATAGTTTCAATTGAATTTAGTAATTATGACTTATATAAATATAAATTAAGTATTTGAACAATAGTTGATTCTATTTCTTTTTTATTATTATTGTTAACTTTTTGAATCTCAGCAATTATGATTTTAGTTAGTTTTAAAATTTTTATATTAAATAATTGAAAAACAATTTTTTTACACTCATTAGTGATTTTACTTTTATCAATTATAATATGTTTTACTTTAAATAATGTTATTATATTTTATATTTTTTTTGAAAGTTCTCTAATTCCAATTATATTCATAATTATAAAGTGAGGTTACCAACCAGAACGACTTCAAGCAAGAGTTTATTTAATAATTTATACTATTATTTGCTCCTTGCCTATGTTAGTAATAATATTAATTTTTTTGTTAAAAAATAATATTTTTACTATGAGTTTATGAATATTAGTAATATGAAAAATAAATAAAATATGACTGTTTTTAGTGTTAGGGTTTTTAGTAAAACTTCCAACATATCCTTTACACCTGTGGTTACCAAAAGCTCATGTAGAAGCTCCTATTTCAGGTTCTATTATTTTAGCTGCTGTATTATTAAAACTTGGAGGGTATGGTATTTTACGTTTATCATTTATAATACCTATGGCAAGAATAAAATTTTTATCCTTAGTATTTAGAATTAGATTATTTGGTGGACTTACTACAAGTTTGATTTGTTTCCGACAAGTAGATATAAAATCACTAATTGCTTATTCCTCAATTAGACATATGAGGTTACTACTATGTGGTATGATCTGCATATCAAACATTGGATTTATAGGCTCAATATTAATAATAGTTGGGCATGCTTTTAGATCTTCAGCTATATTCTTCTTAGCTAGTATTAATTATGATTTATACAACTCTCGTAATTTAATTTTATTAAAAAGAAGAATAACTTATTTTCCAGCTATAAATTTATTTTGATTTTTATTTGTAATAATAAATATAGCTTCCCCACCTTTTATAAATTTATTAAGGGAAATTCTTATTCTTGGTTCTTTAATGATAGTAGATTATTGTAGTATATTAATTTTATTTTTAATTATGTTTGTAACAGTTTGCTATTCATTAAATTTATATAGATTTATCAACCATGGTCAAAATAATTTTTTTTTTTATTCAACGTTGATAATGTTTTCAAAGGAGTTTTTAATTTTAATTATACTTTTATTACCACCAGTAATATTTATATTAAATTTTTACTTTTTTTCATTTTAATTTAAAAATATAATTATTACATACTGATCAAAAGTTAGCGTTAAAAAAAAAAGTTAACAACAACAGTAAAAATAAAAAAAAAAAAAAGTAGGATCAGCTAATTTAAGCTAGTGGATTCATACTCCAAAAATGATTTAATCTCTTACTATAAATTTAATTCTATTTTTAAGATTAGTTCCTCTGATATCAATTATGATGTCATATTAAAAATATTAAATTGTATAAGGAAATTTCTAAATATGGTCAAGTATAAGTGATTATGATGTAAACTTTGCATATATTGTGCCAGCAGCAGCGGTTATACAATAAATAGCTAATTCAAATAGTAAAATACGTTATATTAAAAGGAAAGGTGAAATTTCTAATGGTGGTATAAACTATAACATAAATAGGTAATGACAAAAACAAGGATTAGATACCCTTCTATTATTATTTAATTAATAAAATTTGAGACTTTAAACAAAAGAATTTGGCGGTGTTTCATTCAATTAGGGGATCCTGTAATTTAATCTGATAGTCCACGAATTATCGAACTAGTACTTGAAACTGACAATAAATGTATTGCCGTATTATAGTTCTTTATAAAGAAATTATAATAGTTATATTTATATGTAGATATTACAGGTAAAATATTGTTTATGTATTAGTAAAAATGGGATACCTTGATATAAAGATAATATTGATACTAGAATACATGTATTAAAAAATAGGACTTAATAGTAATTAATTTAAATAAAGTTAATGAATAAGAACTTGAAATAAGCACATATTGCCCGTCGGTTTCTTTTAAAATAGGATAAGTCGTAACATAGTAGGTGTAATGGAAATTGTATCTCAATTTATAGTATATATTAATATATTTTATTTACATTAAAAATAAACTCTTTGGGTTAAATTGAATAAAGTTTTATGTCTTTTATTAAAAAGAAAAATTAAATAAAGTACAGCAATGGAAAATATTTATAAAGAAAGTAATTAAATGTACCTTTAGTATAATGGATTTACAAGTATATATATAATTATTTATTTCGAATTCTAAATGAGTTGTTTATTTATTGTTTAGAACTAATATTTAAGAGTTTAAATTCTTTATAAAAATAAATTTACAGAAGCTATAAACTAATCGCATTAGACAATAACTAATTTTATAATATTAAATATATATATATATATATTAAATATAAATTTATCAATTAAATAATTTATTTAATTTATTTTATTTTATAGGCTTAGCTATAAAGTTTGTTCTATTAAGTTTCATAAGTATAAAAGTAAGCTTAAAAACAGCTAACTAAAATTACTTTATAGTATAAACAGATATAAATTTTATAAATTTTATGAGTATTAAATTAATCAATTATAACAATTAATTTTAATATGTAAATATGAGTAATATATAAAATTATATAAAGGAACTCGGCAAATAGAAAATTCGACTGTTTAACAAAAACATTGCTATTTGAATTAAAAATAGATAGTAAGCCCTGCTCAATGAAACGTTAAATTGCTGCAGTATTATAACTGTACTAAGGTAGCATAATAATTTGTTTATTAATTGTAAGCTGGAATGAATGGGTACACGAAATTTATACTGTCTCTATTATCTTATGTTAAAATTATCCTTTAGGTGAAGAGACCTAAATACAATTATGGGACAAGAAGACCCTAAAAGCTTTTTTAATATAATAATTAAATTGTTAAATTATTTTGATTGGGGCGGTCGTTTATAATTAAACATTTTTAATTATTATGACTAATTAGTCTAAATAAGATCCTTTTATGATCAGTAGTTAAGTTACTTTAGGGGTAACAGGCTAATATAAAATTAAAGACCATATTAAATTTTATGATTGGCACCTCGATGTTGACTTAGAATAACTATTTAGTGCAGCTAATAAATAAGTTGGTTTGTTCAACCATTAATGTTCTACATGAGTTGAGTTCAGACCGGCGCAAGCCAGGTTAGATTCTATCTATAATTGTTAGATCTTTATTAGTAGTACGAGAGGACCTTAATATTACTATTATAGTTTTGAAAATAATATTATTTTCAAGTTGACAGATAAATGTATTTAATTTAGAATTAAAATATGAATAATATTCACTTGTTATATTGTTATTTAGTTTAATTAGAATAATTAATTTGCATTTAATAGGAGAATTCAATAACTAAGTTATTATGAAATAGATTTTGAAAATCTATAATAACGTTAGCTCGTGAAATAACTTTATATAGTGGCAGAATAATGCACTAGGTTTAAACCCTATTTATGATAGTTTCCTATATAAATACTAACTATTATTGAGATATTATTAAGAATAATTATAGCTTTAATAGCTATAGCATTCTATACCCTATTAGAGCGCAAATTATTAGGATACATACAAATTCGTAAAGGGCCTAATAAAGTAATAATTATTGGTATCCCACAACCAATAGCTGATGCTATGAAATTATTTTTAAAAGAGCAAGTTTACCCATACCTTTCTAATAAGTTTTATTTTATAATATCTCCTATTTTTAGGTTGTCTCTTGCCTTAATATTGTGATCAATTTATCCTAGAAAAAACTCATCTTTTTGATTTATTTTTAGTGTATTATTCTTCCTGTGCGTATCATCTATAAATGTTTACCCTACATTTATATCTGGTTGAAGGTCTAACTCCAAGTATGCTTTACTCGGGGCTCTACGTAGGGTAGCTCAGACTATCTCATATGAGATTAGGATAGCTTTAATTTTAATTAGTGTTGTTATTTTATATATAAGAATAGACTTAAACATTAATTTAATTATTAAATATGTCCCATTCTTTATATTAATTACACCAATATTTATTTTATGAATTATTACTATGTTAGCAGAAACTAATCGAGCACCTTTTGATTTTGCTGAAGGTGAATCTGAATTAGTATCAGGCTTCAATATTGAATATAGTTCTAGAATATTCGCAATAATTTTTATAGCTGAATATAGGATAATCTTATTTATGAGTATGTTAATTTCATTATTTTTTTTTTATTCTAGGGGAAATTATAATTTTTTATTAATAATTTTTACTATGTTTTTTGCTTTGATATTTGTGTGGGTTCGGGCATCATTTCCACGAATACGATATGATTTATTAATAATACTAACATGGAAGTCGTTTTTACCTTTTTCTTTAGCTGTTACATTATTAATAGCTATTATTAGTTTAAGTTTATAGATTAAAAAGCTATTAGCATATAAGTTTTAATTATAAGATATCAATTTATTGATTTTAATCAAATACTAAGCCGGAGTATAACGGATAACATTGATGTTGTTAAATATGAATAAATTCTAGTATTTATGAAAGTTATTTTACTTAATTCTATAATTTGTATACTAATCCCTATTTTTATTTATTTTTTATCTTACTACTTATATTTACGAGAATATAAAAATCGACATAAGATATTAGCTTTTGAGTGTGGGTTTGACTCATTTTTTAATGCTCGGATCCCATTTTCAACACGATTTTTTTTATTGGCCGTAATTTTTATTGTATTTGACATTGAAATTGTCTTATTATTTCCAATTCCAATACTGGTCAACTTAAACCTACTAAATTTAATAGTTTTTTTATTTATTTTTTTTTTTATTTTTTGGTCTCTTACATGAATGAAATGAGGGGGCTTTAGATTGAATGAAATAAAGAATTTAGTTGATAAACAACAATAAACTGCAGATTTATAGGAGTAAATTACAATTCTTTTAAAGGATTAATTTAAGCTTCTAACTTTATATTGGTGGGTAATACTACTATCCTTTTATGATACTTTCTCCTATTAATTTAATAAATTTTAGTCTAATATTTATTACAGTCATATATATATTGATAAGAACATCTTGATTAGGTGTGTGGACTATAATAGAATTCAATATATTTAGCTTTTTACCACTAATATTAATAAGCTCTACATATTGTGAGGAAGAAGGAGTAGTAAAATATTTTATTACTCAAATTATTGCTTCTATGCTGCTGTTATGGGGTTATTTAATATTAGTAATAAAATTAAATTTAATACCTATAAAATTTATCATACTGTTAGCCATACTAATAAAAATTGGGTCATTCCCATGCTATAGATGATACCCTACTGTTATGAGATCTATTAATTGATTTAATTGTATATTATTAAGCACCCTACAAAAAATTGGTCCATGTATAATAATGTTATTTTATTTAGATTTTAATTACTTTATATTAATAATAATCAGCCTGTTAAATGTATTAATTGGTGGAATTTATGGCTTAATTCAAATTGAATTACGCTCTTTATTAGCTTACTCATCTATTTCTCATATAGGTTGGATAATGGCTTCATTTAGGTTTGGTCATAAACTTATTAGAATAGTTTATTTTATATTTTATGTTTTATTAAGTATTCCAATTTTTATAATCCTTTCGATAGGCGGAGTTTGTTTTTTAATTAATCTAAATTATTCTAATAAAGACATGATAGTAAATATAATTAGGGCATTTATTATATTAGTATCTTTAAGAGGGTTACCACCTCTTACTGGATTTTTACCAAAACTATTAACCCTATATTTTATTTCAAAATACTCTATAATATATAGTGTGTTATTAGTTTTATTATCAATTTTTTCAGTATACATATATATTAATATTTTATTTTTTTTATTATTTTTTTATTTTAAACAGTTTTATTTTAAAGACCTTTTAAATTTAAAAATAGTTATTTCTATGACTATAGTTATAATGTTTGTACCAGTAATAATAATTTTTT